CGGGCGGGGATGCCCCCATCGTCTAGTGGTTCAGGACATCTCTCTTTCAAGGAGGCAGCGGGGATTCGACTTCCCCTGGGGGTAGGGTACTACGAAAAGAAGTTGATCATGGCTTATCCATAAGTCTAGAATTCGAATGGATTCTTTCTGGGTCGATGCCCGAGTGGTTAATGGGGACGGACTGTAAATTCGTTGGCAATCTGTCTACGCTGGTTCAAATCCAGCTCGGCCCAAAAATTCGCCCAGCCCTAACGATATGATAGAACAAATTTCATTTTGACTCCAGAAACATGCCTAATCCGGATACGGGGGAATAAAGAAAAGAATCCACTTTTCTGTTATAGCTTTGTTTATTTGTTCCCACAATATTCTGATCTTTCGAATGATCTAGATTCATATTCTGATTTCGAAATAGAACAAGGGGGGGGTAAAGAAAAAAGAGTTTCATTGAGAGAGGGATTCTCAATCGATTTGACAATAGAATTACTAGTAATACGTGTCATTTTCACTAAAGTCCATATCCCTGGAATATATCTATACTGCGCGTGACTCTCTTCTAACACGGCGATTCTAACTAGAAATGGTTTGAATGAAACCAAATAGATAGGCTGTAAACCTTATTTCCTGGGGATTGTAGTTCAATCGGTCAGAGCGCCGCCCTGTCAAGGCGGAAGCTGCGGGTTCGAGTCCCGTCAGTCCCGACCTAGAATCGGTGGAATCTATCAATTCATCTTTCTATTTTCTGTAAGGTAAATAAGTACCAATGAGAGACCAGAGACCCATGTACTGTAGATTGGTACGATTGTTGGCAGTATCATATTCAGGATTCCAAGAGAGACCATACTGGTCTGGCTTTTTTTTTTTATTCCTGCTCTGTGAAATGGAATAACCATCCGTTTTCCTAGAGCCCATAATAATAAACAAAATTGGCTTCGGTTATTGTACGATAAAAAACGAACTTAACCTTAACTCAAGTTACTCCGATAGAATATGAAAACGACCTCCCCCCCCCTTTCGAGCTCTGATTTTCTGTAAGCTCGGGCCGTAATTGGAAAGAATTTATTTCATTCAAATTGCACACTGAATTTTTCATAATTTGTGATCGATGTGTTTTAATCTCAGGAAAGAATAGTTTCCTAAACGAGACATCAAAGAAAGATCTACCCCGCCCTCTTTTCTTAGAGAGGGAATGCACCATTTTTCTTCCTATTTGAAAAGGGGCTTTATCGCCGAAAGAGCAAAAAAAAAAAAAAATAGTGAATTTTGCATTTCTAGAAATCTTCGAGATTTTAGACCGGGACCCCTTTTTCTCACACCTCTTTATCTGGCAAGAAAAGAAGATAGAAGATCCTAAAAACCTTAGTTTCGAACTTAACTCCTTCTTTTTTTCATTTCAGTTTTACTGTTTGTGACTAATGGAAGACGGGTGAGATGATACCTTATCCGATGATTAAGGAAGATCATAGAAAAAAATGAAAAAATCAACGGGATTCTGGATTGGATCAGGAATCAAAAATTAGATTTGGTATGGATAAAGGATCCTCTTATGTTATATTATACTATGAAATTCTCGACGATGAATCCATTCGAGAGAGCATATATGGGTATTCATGATACGGATCCTATTCAATTTGATATCAAATATCATGGGGATGCAATTCATCTCATTGAATTTACCGGAGACGATTTCTCATCTCTATGGGATTAGATCCCGAGTTATTGTAAAAAAAAAACGATGAGATTATGGAAGTAAATATTCTCGCATTTATTGCTACTGCACTTTTCATTCTAGTTCCTACTGCCTTTTTACTTATCATATATGTAAAAACAGTCAGTCAAAATGATTAATTTCAATGAAGCGTGACTTTTTAGTTCTTATCTATGATTGAAGAAATGAAAGGGATTCAAATCCCACGTATTAGTATTAAATGAAAAAAGGGGGCTAAAGTTAGCAGTATAGAAGATCCGATAGTATAGTGTGGTAGAAAGAGCTCTATGAGCCTTTCTACCACACTATCAATTAGTCTAGAAAGTTGTACTTTCGAAAGATCTATAATAAGAACATGGGAATTCTTGAAATATTTTTATTTTATTTATTAATAGGTTATTTTATTATTATTATTCCTAGATTCCATTACTCGATTCCAGTAGAATTTGGAAATGGAAGTGTTTTTCTTTAGAAACGGTTTGTAGAATTATATATGAAATAATTGATAAAGTTTCATTACTCAACTCCACTCAATGAGTCGTACCTCTAGAGTCCACTTCTTCCCCAAACTACAAGTGAAAGAGAAAATGTAAATACTACCATTAAAGCAGCCCAAGCAAGACTTACTATATCCATGTGAATGATGTCCCCCATCTCTATGACTATCAAGGAATTTTTCCATTATTGATCACTACTCTAATAATAGTAGAATCCATGGCGCAGAGTCAAAAAGGGACTCTGCGCCAAACGCTATTAAGAAATCAATTCAATAACTCCACCCACAAGAAGCGGCTATCAAATTTCTGGTAGAATCGATAAGCGTTAAACATAAGTAAGAGACCAAGTTACTCCCTTGGTATTCTAAAGTATTGTCAAGTGAATGTTATTAACGGAATATGTAGGAATAGTAAGATCCACTATTTCTTTTATTGACCCCAGAAACATGGACAATCAAGATGGAACACTACCTATTACATATCTCTACCTACCCCTTTGATCTCATACTTAAAGTCTCCCAACTGTCTCTGTGAGACAGTCGGGTCTATTCTATTACATTCTTGATTGGGGGTTACTGAAAAGAAATACGTTGTTTTTTTTCTGAGTCTATCTGAGTCTATCTGAGTCTATCAAAGGCAATTCTCTATCCAATCTTGGATTGTATGTCTGAGCATTCAGAGACTCTCGTAAGTCTGTATCCAAAGTATCTTCCACCCTTTCCAGAACTAATAATAGGATTCCACACCCGACTATCCAATCTAACCTAAAACTGAGTCAGTAGACATAGTGTAAGGGAATCCTTAAGTCTTGATAGCTGAACCTTCCTATACTAGAATCCTTAGCCTAGACACAAGGGTTGAGATAGAATAGAGTCTACAGATTTTAAGAATAAAGTGAGTGCCAGCCGTTTTCGTTTTATCTTATTCCGCTTCTGCTGGGGCAAAAATGTGTTGAGTTTTCTCATATCAGCAGAAAAAAAGGATTTCGTTTTTTGGTTGTTGTTGTTGATCAGGCGACACCCAGATTTGAACTGGGGAAAAAGGATTTGCAGTCCCCCGCCTTACCCCTCGGCCATGTCGCCAAAATGATAGAACATAGCTAGATTTCCCCCTCTTTTTGGGCTCGTCTTTAAATCTTCTTTTTTTATGTTTATGGGATTTTCATCTTGAATCCCGCTTTCCTTATCCCTTTACTAAAAAAGAAAAAAGGAATCCTTCCTCCTTTCTTTGTATCCAGTTGGCTCCCTTCGATTGATTCTAGCGTATCTCAAATCTCAAAACATCAAGAACTAACCCCCCTTTTTTTATACTGAAAGAGAAAATGTGGATTTTACATTACAGAAAAAAGGTAGGGCGAGGTTGGAACCATTAACTATTGACTTGAATTTAGGAAAGGTTTTTGGATCTCAAATTGCGTTTAATCTAATGTAAGTTGATACACAACTAATCCGTATCCATTCTTTATCAAGAATCAATCGCTTTCAATTCACTTTCCATTATAACAAGAATTCTTTATCTCTGTAAACCCCAGAACAGAAATTGTGATACAGATATCCTAATCAGGTATCGTAGCTAGATATGCCTCTAAAGGGAATTCGGGGAATTCGTCTGATTCATGGAATCGTAGAATAGAAATTATCAGATAGCACGGTCTGGCCTGTGTTACCCCAAGTATAACTGGGATAGTAGCGGATAATTAACTAGCGATAGCTGCGTGTGTTTCTTAGGTGCAACCCCCCTTCCCTATTTCAACCGGAGTCCATGAATTCTACTAACAAATGGGTAAAACTATCTTTCTTCTCTGCGAATCCTTTTTTGAACATTTGAACAATGGAATCGGTGAAAAAGTGGAGAAAAAGTGAAGTGCTAAAAAACTATATTCTATTCTGTTCCTGATTATTCTGTCTTTCTCTCATTCATAGAGAACCGATCCTGAATTATTTCTTTTTCTGGTACCAACAAAGGGTCGTAATTCGGGTCATAATATCCTAAATTGGATGTCTTTTGATATTCTATAACAAGACATCACAAGTTTCATCAACAGAATTCTGTTTCTAGGACTGTTTTCGAAATTAGTATCTGTTGAAAATTCGAATTTGAGTATAAAATTTTCTCGTTTGACCTCTCCCCACACGTATTTTCTCCATTACTAGTTTCTAGATTCCATATATGATATGGAGTTGGATCAAATTTCATGCGATTTAGTAAATAAAATATACATTCCATCATTGCTAACTCAACCCGGAGGGTTCGAGGAAGAATGAGCCAATATGGGATTTTTTTGAAAAAGGAGAAACTAAAGATGCTACACGATGAAAATGAGGGAATGTCTACAATACCTGGGTTTAGTCAGATACAATTTGAGGGATTTTTTAGGTTCATTGATCAGGGCTTGATGGAAGAACTTTCTAAGTTCCCAAAAATAGAAGATCCCGATCAAGAAACTGAATTTCAATTCTTTGTAGAAACATATCAATTGGTAGAACCTTTGATAAAAGAAAGAGACGCTGTGTATGAATCACTCACATATTCTTCTGAATTATATGTCCCTGCGGGATTAATTTGGAAAACCGGTAGGAATAGTCAAGAGCAAACCATATTGATTGGAAACATTCCTATTATGAATTCCCTGGGCACCTTTATAGTCAATGGAATATACAGAATTGTGATCAATCAAATATTGCAAAGCCCCGGTATTTATTACCGTTCAGAGTTGGACCCTAAGGGAATTTCTATCTATACCGGCACCATAATATCGGATTGGGGAGGAAGATCAGAATTAGAGATTGATAGAAAAGCAAGGATATGGGCTCGTGTGAGTAGGAAACAAAAAATATCCATTCTAGTTCCATCATCAGCTATGGGTTTGAATCTAAAAGAAATTCTAGATAATGTTTGCTACCCTGAAATTTTCTTGTCTTTCCCGAATGATAAGGAGAAAAAAACGATCGGGTCAAAAGAAAATGCCATTTTGGAATTTTATCAACAATTTGCTTGTGTAGGTGGTGATCCGGTAGTTTCTGAGTCCGAGTCCTTATGTAAGGAATTACAAAAGAAATTTTTTCAACAAAGATGTGAGTTAGGAAAGATTGGTCGACGAAATATGAATCAGAGACTGAATCTTGATATACCTCAGAATAATACATTTTTGTTACCGCGAGATGTATTGGCAGCTGCGGATCATTTGATCGGAATGAAATTTGGAATGGGTACACTTGACGATATGAATCACTTAAAAAATAAACGTATTCGTTCTGTAGCGGATCTCTTACAAGATCAATTCGGATTGGCTCTGGTTCGTTTAGAACATGCGGTTCGAGGAACTCTCTGTGGAGCAATTAGGCATAAATTTAGCCCGACTCCTCGTAATTTGGTAACTTCAACTTCATTAACAACCACTTATGAATCGTTTTTCGGCCTCCATCCCTTATCTCATGTTTTGGATCGCACTAATCCATTGACACAAATCGTTCATGGGCGAAAATTGAGTTATTTGGGTCCTGGAGGATTGACAGGGCGAACGGCAAGTTTTCGTATACGAGATATCCACCCTAGTTACTATGGACGGATTTGCCCAATTGACACGTCTGAAGGAATCAATGTTGGACTTATTGGATCCTTAGCGATTCATGCTAGGATTGGCCACGGGGGGTCTCTAGAAAGCCCATTTTTTGAAATTTCTGAAAGACCCAAAGAGGCACGGGTAGTTTATTTATCATCAAGTAGAGATGAATACTCTATGGTATCCACAGGAACTTCTTTGGCGTTGAATCCGGGCATTCAGGAAGAACAAGTTGTTCCAGCTCGATACCGTCAAGAATACCTGACTATCGCATGGGAACAGATTCATCTTCGAAGCATTTTTCCCTTCCAATATTTTTCGATTGGAGCTTCCCTCATTCCTTTTATCGAGCACAATGATGCGAATCGGGCTTTAATGAGTTCAAATATGCAACGTCAAGCAGTTCCGCTTTCTAGGTCCGAGAAGTGCATTGTTGGAACTGGGTTGGAACGCCAAGTGGCTCTCGATTCGGGGGTTTCTGCGATAGCCGAACACGAGGGAAAGATCCTTTATACCGATAGCGATAAGATCATTTTCTCAAGTCATGGGGACACTCGAAACATTCCATTGCTTATGTATCAACGTTCTAATAAAAATACTTGTATGCATCAAAAATCCCAGGTTCAGCGGGGTAACTGCATTAAAAAGGGGCAAATTTTAGCGGATGGTGTTGCTACAGTTGGTGGCGAACTCGCTTTGGGAAAAAACATATTAGTAGCCTATATGCCATGGGAAGGCTACAATTTTGAAGACGCGGTACTCATTAGTGAACGTCTGGTATATGGAGAGATTTACACTTCTTTTCACATACGGAAATATGAAATTCAGACTCATGTGACAAGCCAAGGTCCTGAAAGAATCACTAATGAAATACCACATTTAGAAGCGCATTTACTCCGCCATTTAGACAGAAATGGAATTGTGATGCTCGGATCGTGGGTAGAAACGGGCGATATTTTAATAGGTAAATTAACGCCTCAGATGATGCAAGAATCTTCGTGTGCCCCGGAAGATAGATTATTACGAGCCATACTTGGCATTCAGGTATCCACTGCAAAGGAAACTTGTCTAAAACTACCTATAGGTGGCAGAGGTCGAGTTATTGATGTGAGATGGATCCAGAAAAAGGGGGATTTCAGTTATCGTCCAGAAATGATTCGTGTATATATTTCACAAAAACGTGAAATCAAAGTCGGGGATAAAGTCGCTGGAAGACATGGGAATAAGGGTATCATTTCAAAAATTTTGCCTAGACAAGATATGCCTTATTTGCAAGATGGAACACCGGTTGATATGGTCTTCAACCCATTAGGAGTCCCGTCACGAATGAATGTAGGACAGATATTTGAATGCTCGCTCGGGTTAGCAGGAGATCTGCTAGACAGGCATTATCGAATAGCGCCTTTTGATGAGAGATATGAGCAAGGGGCTTCGAGAAAACTAGTGTTTTCGGAATTATACGAAGCCAGTAAGCAGACAGCGAATCCATGGGTATTTGAACCCGAGTATCCGGGAAAAAGCAGACTATTTGATGGAAGAACGGGAGATCCTTTTGAGCAACCTGTTATCATAGGAAAGCCCTATATCCTGAAATTAATTCATCAAGTTGATGATAAAATCCATGGGCGTTCCAGTGGGCATTATGCGCTTGTTACACAACAACCGCTTAGAGGAAGGGCCAAGCAAGGCGGACAGCGGGTAGGCGAAATGGAAGTTTGGGCCCTAGAGGGATTTGGCGTTGCTCATATTTTACAAGAGATGCTTACTTATAAATCTGATCATATTAGAGCTCGGCAGGAAGTCCTTGGGACTACAATCATTGGAGGAACATTACCGAAACCTGAGGATGCTCCAGAATCCTTTCGATTGCTCGTTCGAGAACTACGATCTTTGGCTCTGGAATTGAATCATTTCCTTGTATCTGAGAAGAATTTCCAGATTAATAGGAAGGAAGCTTGAGCGAAATGAAAATGAATTAAAAATTTTATTCTATGATCGACCGATATAAACATCAACAACTTCGAATTGGATCAGTTTCCCCGGAACAAATAAGTGCTTGGGCCAAGAAAACCCTACCTAATGGAGAGATAGTTGGAGAGGTAACAAAACCCTCTACTTTTCATTACAAAACCACTAAACCGGAAAAAGATGGCTTGTTTTGTGAAAGAATTTTTGGGCCTATAAAGAGTGGAATTTGTGCTTGTGGAAATTATCGAGTCATCGGCGATGAAAAAGAAGACCCAAAATTTTGTGACCAATGCGGAGTCCAATTTGTGGATTCTCGGATACGAAGATCTCAAATGGGCTACATCAAGCTGGCATGCCCGGTAACTCATGTATGGTATTTGAAACGTCTTCCTAGTTATATCGCGAATCTTTTAGATAAACCTCTTAAAAAATTAGAAGGCCTAGTATACTGCGATGTGTGATTTGATCAAAATTCTGATTTTACAGATTGGGAATGAAAAACTGTCATCCCATTCAATCCGATTGGGATGCCCTGATTCTGACATGTCTCTTGGGAGGAGTACCATGAAGCTCAGAGTTATTATGGGTGTATTTAATACTCCCAAATAAAAGGGAATTGATCTATGGTCGATTCCGTAACCGATACCTAGGAATTGCTGGTTGTACCTCGTGAAAAAGACTTCTTTCGTGGAATTCACCATTCCATTTCTGTTAGAATCTGTTCAAGTAAGCAACGATGACATGGTTACAGGGATCTATTCATCGCATATAGGCCTTAAGGACATCATGTCATAACCGTCGAGGTGAAGTAGGGACCTAAAAGATCGAATCGAACGATACATAGACAAGTAAATCCCTTATGAGTTCCAAGTAATTCTTTTTCTTTGATTTGAGGGGGATTCATCATTGGAAGGGAAGTAGACTACTCAAGAATTTCACATTTCATTTAGGCCCTAGTTGAATAAGGAATTCAAAAAATAGAAATCAAAGATCTAAATAAAAGGAAGAATGAATCAATGAAATGTTGGTTGGTCCTGACTGGGAACTTGAGTAAGGGGTAGACCCTTGTTTGGTTGGGGGTTTTCGAGAACATAATTTGAGAACAAGAACACCCTTCTTTATTTGGTGTAACTACTTGAGCCGGATGAGAGGAAACCTTCACGTCCGATTTTGAAGGGGGGAAATCCTATAGGAACCTATCCCAATTTTTCTTTTGCTAGGGTCGTAGCTAAAAAACCTACTTTCTTACGATTACGAGGCTCATTCGAAAATGAAATTCAATCTCGGAAATACAGCATCCCACTTTTTTTTACTACTCAAGGCTTCAATACCTTTCGAAATCGAGAAATCTCTACTGGAGCTAGTGTTATCAGAGAACAATTAGCCGATCCGGATTTGCGACTTATTATAGATTATTCATTGGTAGAATGGAAAGATCTAGGGGAAAAAGGAACCACCGGTAATGAATGGGAAGATCGAAAAATTAGAAGAAGAAAGGATTTTTTGGTTAGACGCATGCAATTAGCTAAGCATTTTCTTCAAACAAATGTAGAACCAGAACGGATGGTTTTGTGCCTATTACCAGTGCTCCCTCCCGAATTGAGACCGATCATTCAGATAGATGGGGGGAAACTCATGAGTTCGGATATTAATGAACTCTATAGAAGAGTTATCTATCGGAACATTACTCTTACCAATCTATTAAAAAGATCTACGCCAGGGGACTCAATAATGTGTCAGGAGAAATTAGTGCAGGAAGCTGTGGATACACTTCTTGATAATGGGCTCCGCGGACAGCCAATGAAGGACGGTCATAATAAAGTTTACAAGTCGTTTTCGGATATAATTGAAGGTAAAGAGGGAAGATTTCGCGAGACGTTGCTTGGGAAACGGGTCGATTATTCGGGCCGTTCCGTCATTGTTGTGGGCCCTTCGCTTTCATTACATAGATGTGGATTGCCTCGCGAAATAGCAATAGAGCTTTTCCAGACATTTGTAATTCGTGGTCTACTCAGACACCACGTTGCTTCCAACCTAGGAGTTGCGAAAAGTCAAATTCGGGAAAAAGAACCAATTGTATGGGAAATACTTCAAGAAGTTATGCAGGGGCACCCCGTATTGCTGAATAGAGCACCCACTTTGCATAGATTAGGCATCCAGGCATTCCAACCTATTTTAGTGGAAGGGCGTGCTATTTGTTTACATCCATTAGTTCGTAAGGGATTCAATGCAGACTTTGATGGGGATCAAATGGCTGTTCATGTCCCTTTATCATTGGAGGCTCAAGCAGAGGCACGTTTACTTATGTTTTCTCATATGAATCTCTTGTCTCCAGCTATCGGAGATCCCATTTCCATACCAACTCAAGATATGCTTATGGGACTCTATGTATTAACGATCGGGAATCGTCGAGGTATTTGTGCAAATAGGTATAATCCATGGAATCGCATAAACTATCAAAACGAGAAAATAGACGAGAATAACTATAAGTATACAAAAGAAAAAGAGCCCTATTTTTTTGGTTCCTATGATGCACTTGGGGCTTATCGGCAGAAACGAATCAAATTAGAGAGTCCTTTGTGGCTCCGGTGGCGACTCGATCAACGTATTATTGCATCAAAAGAAGTTCCCATCGAAGTGCAATATGAATCTTTGGGTACCTATCATGAGATTTTTGGTCACTATCTAATAGTAAGAAGTATAAAAAAAGAAATCCCTTGTATTTACATTCGGACCACTGTTGGCCATATTTCTTTTTATCGAGAAATCGAAGAAGCCATACAAGGATTTTGCCGGGCCTGCTCATAGGGGACCTAAGCTAAGTAATTCTATGATACCCGTGGGAATTCGGGTCTCTCCGAGTCAACTAGGATTCTAATTCCTGAATTTCTACGCAACTCAAGATCGAGGAAAGGAAGTCTTCAAATCACTGACTCAAACCTATTGTATTGTTGGTCGAATCCTACATTAGCGGAATATGGAGGTACTTATGGTAGAAAGAGCCGATCTGGTTTTTCACAATAAAGCGATAGATGGAACTGCGATAAAACGACTTATTAGCAGATTCATAGATCACTTTGGAATGGCATACACATCACACATCCTGGATCAAGTAAAGACTTTGGGTTTCCAGCAAGCCACTGCTACATCCATTTCATTAGGAATTGATGATCTTTTAACAATACCTTCGAAAGGATGGCTAGTCCAAGACGCTGAACAACAAAGTTTGATTTTGGAAAAACACCATCAGTATGGGAATGTACACGCGGTAGAAAAATTACGTCAATCCATTGAGATATGGTATGCTACAAGTGAGTATTTGCGACAAGAAATGAATCCGAATTTTCGGATGACTGATCCTTTGAATCCGGTCCATATAATGTCCTTTTCGGGAGCTAGGGGAAATGCATCTCAGGTACACCAATTAGTAGGTATGCGAGGATTAATGTCAGATCCCCAAGGACAAATGATTGATTTACCCATTCAAAGCAATTTACGCGAAGGACTCTCTTTAACGGAATATATAATTTCCTGCTACGGAGCCCGCAAGGGAGTTGTGGATACTGCTATACGAACCTCAGATGCTGGATACCTCACGCGCAGACTTGTTGAAGTAGTTCAACACATTATTGTACGTAGAACAGATTGTGGCACCATCCGGGGTATTTCTGTGAATCCTCGAGAGGGGATGATGACAGAAAGACTTTTGATCCAAACATTAATGGGTCGTGTATTAGCGGACAATATCTATATGGGTTCGCGATGCATCGCCATTCGAAATCAAGATATTGGGATGGGACTTGTCAAACGATTCATAACCTTTCGAGCACAACCAATATCGATCCGAACCCCCTTCACTTGCAGGAGTACATCTTGGATCTGCCGATTATGCTATGGTCGAAGTCCCACTCATGGAGACCTGGTCGAATTGGGAGAAGCCGTAGGTATTATTGCGGGTCAATCTATTGGGGAACCAGGGACTCAACTAACATTAAGAACTTTTCATACCGGTGGAGTGTTCACAGGTGGTACTGCCGAACATATACGAGCCCCCTCTAATGGAAAAATAAAATTCAACGAGGATTTCGTTCATCCCATACGTACACGTCATGGACATCCTGCTTTTCTATGTTATCTAGACCTGGCTGTCACTATTGAGAGTCAGGATATTACGCATAATGTGAATATTCCACCAAAAAGTTTTCTTTTAGTTCAAAATGATCAATATGTAGAATCAGAACAAGTGATTGCGGAAATGCGCGCGGTAACATCCACCTTGAATTTGAAAGAGAAGGTTCGAAAACATATTTATTCTGACTTAGAGGGAGAAATGCACTGGAGTAAGGATGTCTATCATGCACCTGAATCCACATATGGGAATGTTCATCTCTTACCAAAAACAAGTCATTTATGGATATTATCAGGGGGTCTGCGCAAATCCGGTAAAGTCCCTTTGTCACTCCACAAGAATCAAGATCAAATGAATGTCCGTTCTCTTTCTGCTGAACGAAGATATACGTCTAGCTTCTCATTGACTAATGATCAAGTGAGATATAATTTGTTTAGTGCGGGGCCTTCCGGTAAAAGTGTACGAAGGGTTCTTGATTATTCAGGACCTGATCAAACCCTATGCAATGGGCATTCTAATTTCATCTATCCTGCCATTCTCCACGAAAATTATGATTTATTGGCAAAGAGGCGAAGAAATAGATGCATCATCCCATTCCAATCTAATCAAGAACGAGAGAGAGAACTAATACCTCGTTCAGGTATCTCGATGGAAATACCCATAAATGGCATTTTCCGTAGAAAGAGTATTCTTGCTTATTTTGATGATCCCCAATACAGAAGAAACAGTTTGGGAAGTACTCAAAATGGGACTGGGACTAGAGAGATGCATTCCATCGTCAAAAAAGAGGATTTGATTGAGTCTCCAAGAGCCAAAAAATTTAGGCAAAAATACCAAAAGAAAGAAGTTTTCATTCCCAAGGAAGTACATAGATTACCCGAATCCTCTTCCATAATGGTGCGGAACAATAGTATTGTTGGAGTCGATACCCGAATTACTTTCAATATAAGAAGCCAGGTAGGCGGATTGGTTCGAGTAGAGAAAAAAAAGGGGGAGATTGAACTGAAAATCTCTTCTGGAGAGATCCATTTTCCTGGAGAGACAGATAAGATATCTGGGCATAGTGGCATCTTAATACTACCAGTCACGGGAAAAAAAAAGGCTAAAAAAAAATGGAAAAAAGGGATCTATGTCCAACAGATCACACCTATCAAGAAAAAGTCTTTTGTATTGGTTCGACCCATAGGCCCAGATGAAAGAGAAGACGAGATTTATTTAGCACCGCTTTTCCCCCACGATCTCTTGCAGGAAAGGGAGAGTTTGCAACTTAGAGTTGTCAAGTATCTCCTTTATGAAAATGACAAAACAATTCGAGGAATTTCTCACACAAGTATTCAATCAGTTCGAATTTGTTTAGTTTTGAATTGGGCTCAAGACAAAAAGGGTTCGTCTAGAGAGGAGGTTCAGGCTTCCTTTGTTGAAGTAAGAGTCAATGATCTGATTCGAAATTTCCTACGAATGGACTTAGTGAAGTCTACGTATAACAGAAAAAGGAATGATCCGGCAGGGACGGGATTGATCCTCGATAATGGAGTAGCTTGTATGAATCTCAAACCTTTTTCTTCCAAGGGAAGGATTCAACAATCACTTACCCAACATCAAGAAACTAGTTGTACGTTGTTGAGTCGAAATAAGGAATGCCAGTCTTTGATCATTTTGTCATCATCTAATTGTTTTCGAATGGGGCCATTCAACGGTTTGAAATCTAACAACAATGTGAGAAAAGAATCAATGAAAAGTCAAAGGAAAAGGGATCTCCGAATTCCAATTAGGAATTCGTCGGGTCCTTTAGGGATTGTGCCTAAAATTGCGCATTTTTCTCCATCTTACCAATTAATAACTCAGAATCAGATCGTAGTAAATAAATATTTGCTCCTTGAGAATTTGAACCAGACTTTCCAAGTACTTAACTATTATTTAATGGATGAAAGTGGGAAACTTTCGAATCCCAATCCATGCAGTAACATGATTTTGAATCCATTCAATTTGAATTGGGATTCGCTCCAGCCCGACTATTGTGAAGAGACATCCAGAATCATTCGCCTTGGGCAGTTGATTTGTGAAAATGTATGTATATCCAAATATGGATCGCGCCTCAAATCTGGGCAGGTTATAATTGTTCATGTTGACTCTTTAGTAATAAGATCCGCTAAGCCCTATTTGGCTACTCCAGGAGCCACCGTTCATGGCCATTATGGGGCAATCCTTTACGAAGGAGATACCGTAGTTACATTTATCTATGAAAAATCGAGATCGAGTGATATAACGCAAGGTCTTCCAAAAGTAGAACAAGTGTTAGAAGTGCGTTCGATTGATTCAATCTCAATGAACCTAGAAGAGAGGGTGGAAGGTTGGAACGAATGTCTAACAAGAATTCTTGGAATTCCTTGGGGATTCTTGATTGGCGCTGAGTTAACCATAGCACAAAGCCGTATCTCTTTGGTTAATAAGATTCAAAAGGTTTATCGATCCCAGGGGGTGCAAATCCATAATAGGCATATAGAAATTATTGTGCGTCAAATAACATCAAAAGTGTTGGTTTCAGAAGATGGAATGTCTAATGTTTTTTCACCGGGAGAACTCATAGGATTGTTGCGGGCGGAACGAACAGCGCGCGCTTTGGACGAAGCGATCTGTTATCGAGTTGTCCTATTGGGAATAACGAGGGCGTCTCTGAATACTCAAAGTTTCATATCCGAGGCAAGTTTTCAAGAGACTGCTCGGGTTTTAGCAAAAGCCGCTCTACGAGGTCGTATCGATTGGTTGAAAGGCCTGAAAGAGAACGTTGTTCTGGGAGGTATGATACCTGTTGGTACCGGATTCAAAGGATTTGTGTACCGTTCAAGGCAACGCAGCAACATTCCTTTGGAAATGAAAAAGAAAAATCTATTCGGGGGGGAAATAAGAGATATTTTATTCCAACACAGAGAATTATTTGATTCTTGCATCCCAAAGAAAGTCCATGATCCATCCTAATTTGTGGGATTTCATGATTTCGAAGAGCAAATTCATCCTTTTAACTTTACGTTCACTATCTAGTCCGGTTATTCGATTTGGTAAAAAAGATAATAACGAATAGAAAGGAATTAATGGCTTGGCCCGTGTATCAACGGTCAATCTCCGGTAGAAGGTTCCGTCGGAACAATTCTTTATTTAGGACACCTTGTCTCTAAAAAAAAAAAGAGGAAATAAATGACAAGAAGATATTGGAACATCAATTTGGAAGAGATGATGGAAGCAGGAGTTCATTTTGGGCATAAGACTAAGAAATGGAATCCTAGCATGGCACCTTACATCTCTGCAGAGCGTAGAGGGATGCATATTACAAATCTTACTCGAACTGCTCGTTTTTTATCAGAAGCTTGTAATTTAGTTTTTGATGCAGCGAGTACGGGAAAACAATTCTTAATAGTTGGTACCAAAAAAAGAGCAGTTAATTCAGTCGCATCGGCTGCAACAAGGGCTCGGTGTCATTATGTTAATAAAAAATGGCTCGGTGGGATGTCAACGAATTGGTCCACTACAGAAAGGAGACTTCACAGATTCCGCAATTTGAGAGCGGCACAAAAGACGGGAAGACTCAACCGTCTTCCGAAAAGAGATGCAGCAATCTTGAAGAGACAATTATATCACTTGCAAACCTATCTGGGTGGGATCAAATATATGACGGAATTGCCTGATATTGTAATCGTCGTTGATCAGCAAGACGGCTATAAGGCTCTTCGCGAATGTGTCATTTTAGGAATTCCAACGATTTGTTTAATCGATACAAATTGTGACCCGGATCTTGCAGATCTTCCGATTCCAAGCAATGATGACTCTATAGGTTCAATTCGATTCATTCTTAACAAATTAGTCTCGGCAATTTGTGAGGGCCGTTCTAGCACTATAACAAATCCTAGCTCTATAACAAATCGTTGATTAATAATAAGAGAAGTCAATGACTTCGGGAAATGTATGGGTTTATGGAATTGGTTCCTTTTCCTGAATCTAAAAAAAAAAAAAAACGAGAGAAAAATCAATGGGGATTTTCGAGGATTCCTTGGTATCTGAAATACACGCTTCAAGTAGGCGAGTCGAGAAAGAGATAATGGAATCAAAATAATTCCTTTTTTAGTTCTACTTCTGTCAGAGGGCAATATGAATGTTCTACCATGTTCCATCAACACCCTAAAAGGGTTATACGATCTATCCGGTGTGGAAGTAGGCCAGCATTTCTATTGGCAAATAGGTGGTTTCCAAGTCCATGCCCAAGTGCTTATTACTTCTTGGGTCGTAATTGCTATCTTAGTAGGTTCAACCACTATAGCTGTTCGAAATCCACAAACCATTCCGACTGACGGTCAAAATTTCTTCGAATATGTCCTTGAATTCATTCGAGACTTGAGCAAAACTCAGATTGGAGAAGAATATGGTCCTTGGGTTCCTTTTATTGGAACTATGTTCCTATTTATTTTTGTTTCTAACTGGTCAGGGGCTCTTTTACCTCGGAAAATAATAGAGCTACCCCAGGGAGAGTTAGCCGCACCCACGAATGATATAAATACTACTGTTGCTTTAGCTTTACCCACATCTGTGGCCTATTTCTATGCGGGTCTTACCAAAAAAGGCTTGGGTTATTTCGGTAAATACATTCAACCAACGCCAATCCTCTTACCAATTAACATCCTAGAAGATTTCACAAAACCCCTATCACTTAGTTTTCGACTTTTCGGGAATATATTGGCTGATGAATTAGTAGTTCTTGTTCTTGTTTCTTTAGTACCTTCAGTGGTTCCTATACCTGTCATGTTCCTTGGATTATTTACAAGTGGTATTCAAGCTCTTATTTTTGCAACTTTAGCTGCGGCTTATATAGGCGAGTCCATGGAGGGTCATCATTGACTCGCTTTGAAAAGAGCTTTAGCCTTTGTTTCGCTTATCCCTATGTAATATGTATGGGCGGCTCGAGATAAGCTATTGCGAGATAAGCTAGTGGGGGATAAAAATACGTTATATATGATCTAGAGTAGTAGCAAAAAAGATTCCGATATGCTTTGGAAAAAACAAAAAGGAAAATAAAAGATCTTTTTCCCCCAGGTTCTGGGCCATTTATGCCATACTCCCAATGAATCTTCTATTTCTATTTGTTCAGTGAATTACAACATTATGATTTCTAAAAAAAGGGGGTTTAGGGTAGTTATATAGATAATATTTTGAATGGCTAGAAGACAGCTCTTGTGGAGGTTCAAAGAAGGATTCTAGAATCCGGATGAATCTAAGGTGTGAATAGTTGGTTTACACTATGAAACAAATGTATATGGTAGATATTGACTGATTTTCTATGAACCACCTATCCATTTGATTTCCTATCCCACTGGGAATTTCAATGAGGATTCCAATAGAAGTCCTTCCGTTTCGTCTGTGACGAATAACTACACAGATGAAATCAAGCATATAGAAGAAAACGAAAGGGTGGAGAATTGAATGAAAGCATGGTTCGAAACAAAGAAATGCAAGAACGATAGTCAGATGCATTGAGATTGAGAAAAACTCCACGGATAGGAACTAAAAACGAGATCTCGAAGTCGTTCTGCTGGTTCAATCCTAGTATTCCTTCAATACGAAGTTTTGAGTGACTTCAATCATATAGATCTTAGCAATCGATCCTAAGCATAAGTCAGAATTCATTGGTGGGTTGTATCATTAACCATTCTTGAGTTTGGTGTGAGACACTTATCATGAATCCATTGATTTCTGCTGCTTCTGTTATTGCTGCTGGATTGGCTGTAGGGCTTGCTTCTATTGGACCCGGAGTTGGTCAAGGTACTGCTGCGGGTCAAGCCGTCGAAGGGATCGCGAGACAACCAGAGGCAGAGGGTAAAATACGAGGTACTTTATTGCTTAGTCTGGCTTTTATGGAAGCTTTAACAATTTATGGATTGGTCGTGGCATTAGCACTTTTATTTGCGAATCCCTTTGTTTAATCCTATCAATAAAAAAGTTTTTTTCTGATTTTCTTGCTGTGACCTTGCCGCTTTCTTCTTTCCCGCTCTTAGTCTAATTGAACCCTTTTTGATTGGTTTTTAGAAAGCGTTGCAGCAACAAAGGAGGGATTGCACAATTGACACGAAAGCTGGGCCAAATTCTAAGAATCCTAAGTCATTTTCTTTTTTCTTATTTGGAACGCCCATTGAATTGAAATAATAATCAAAAATTTCCCAATTCTATATTCTATTAAAATAAAATATTCTATTCAAATTACATAATACACTCTAGTTACAAATCAATAAGGAAAAAAAAAAAAAAAAAAATCCAAAAAGGGATGAAGTGATACAAAACGAATTCTGTTTGATTTTGTTATAGTCCTATTTATAAGAGGAGATCCTATGAAAAATGTAACCGATTCTTTCGTTTTATTGGGTTACTCGCCAGCCGCCGGGAGTTTCGGGTTAAATACCGATATTTTTGCAACAAATCCAATAAATCTAAGTGTAGTACTTGGTGTATTGATCTTTTTTGGAAAGGGAGTGTGTGCGAGTTGTTTATTTCAAAAATAGGTTGGATCCAACCAACTGCACTTTCTTTTGTTTTTCTTTATACCCAGGAAAGAAAAAAGAAAGGCGCCCGATCTCGCGAATTACCTCTGAATAAATTAAGAAATCATATGTACGAACCATAGCATTTCGTGACTTATTGGTAATTCAACTTTGATTTTCTATCAACCAAGAATGCGGGACTATTAACATGCATGGTTAAGGCAAAAATGTTTGAAGTCGAGGCCCAACACGGTACTCTTTCTACCACTAAGTATGCAGATATTGTCAAAAAAGTAGTTGGAAATTTATCCGATATAGAACACTCATAGGGATAAAATATGGAGAAAATAGATTTGAACCATTTACTGGAAAAATCCACATAGGCACCCCGCCTTTTTACAAGGCTGAGTCGACGACCTATGTATAAAGTAAGAAAAGAAGCATTTGTTGGATTCAAAAAAAAACAACTTTGCCGAGAATTACAGATTTTTGTCTGGTCGGAAGAGTCCTCCGAAGGGTCTGGTCTTGGATCAATGATCCATTTTGAGATTTTGTAATACGAGCAGAGACGAGAGGATAGGCTCATTAAATATAAAAAATGGGGCAATGCCCCATAAATAACTGAGCGTGAGAGCCAAATGAATCGAAAGATTCTTGTTTGGTTCGGGAAGAGATCATGAAAATTTGGAAATGAATGGCAAGAGAATCTACTTTCATTAAGTGATTTATTAGATAATCGAAAACAGAGGATCTTGAGTACTATTCGAAATTCAGAAGAACTCCGCGGGGGGGCCATTGAACAGCTGGAAAAAGCCAGGATACACTTAGGGAAAGTGGAAACAGAAGCAGATGAGTATCGAGTGAATGGATACTCTGAGATAGAACAAGCAAAATGGACTTTGATCAACTCAACTTCTAAGAATTTGGAACAATTAGAAAATTCAAAAAACCAAACCATTCAGTTTGAACAACAAAGAGCGATTAATCAAGTCCGACAACGAGTTTTCCAACAAGCTCTACAAGGAGCTCTAGGAACTCTGAATAGTTGTTTGAACAGCGAGTTACATTTACGAACCGTCAGTGCTAATATTGGCATGCTTAGAGCGATGAAAGAAAAAAAAACGGATTAGGCCTTCTATGCTTATGCTACGGAAGGCTTTATTTTTTTTTTTCTTTGCTTCTGAAAAAGATTTAAGAAAGACTCATGACAACCATCAGATCCGACGAAATTAGTAATATTATCCGTGAACGGATTGAGCAATATAATAGAGACGTAAAGATTGTGAATACCGGTACCGTACTTCAAGTAGGCGATGGCATTGCTCGTATTTATGGTCTTGATGAAGTAATGGCAGGTGAATTAGTCGAATTTACAGAGGGTACAATAGGCATTGCTCTGAATTTGGAATCAAATAATGTTGGTGTTGTATTAATGGGTGGCGGGTTAATGATACAAGAGGGAAGTTCTGTAAAAGCAACAGGAAGAATTGCTCAGATACCTGTGAGCGAGGCTTATTTGGGTCGTGTTATAAATGCTCTGGCTAAACCTATTGATGGTAGGGGTGAAATTTTCGCTTCTGAATCTCGGTTAATTGAATCTCCCGCTCCAGGTATTATT